GCTAGCGTAGCTTAATACAAAGCATAACACTGAAGATGTTAAGATGGGTCCTAAGAAACCCCGCGCGCACAAAGGCATGGTCCCGACCTTATCATCAGCTCTAACCTAACTTACACATGCAAGTCTCCGCACCCCTGTGAGTACGCCCTTAATCCCCTGCCCGGGGACGAGGAGCAGGCATCAGGCACAGATTTCTAGCCCAAGACGCCCAGCCTAGCCACACCCCCAAGGGAATTCAGCAGTGATAAATATTAAGCCATAAGTGAAAGCTTGACTTAGACAGGGTTAAGAGGGCCGGTAAAACTCGTGCCAGCCACCGCGGTTAGACGAGAGGCCCTAGTTAATGATGTAACGGCGTAAAGGGTGGTTAAGGATAGTAAATTAATAAAGCCGAATGGCCCTTTGGCTGTCATACGCTTCTAGGAGTCCGAAGCCCAACATACGAAAATAGCTTTAGAAAAGCCCACCTGACCCCACGAAAACTGAGAAACAAACTGGGATTAGATACCCCACTATGCTCAGCCGTAAACTTAGATATTCAATTACAATTAAATATCCGCCCGGGTACTACGAGCATTAGCTTAAAACCCAAAGGACCTGACGGTGCCTTAGACCCCCCTAGAGGAGCCTGTTCTAGAACCGATAACCCTCGTTAAACCTCACCACTTCTAGCCACTCAGCCTATATACCGCCGTCGCCAGCTTACCCTGTGAAGGCAATAAAAGTAAGCAAAATGGGCACAACCCAGAACGTCAGGTCGAGGTGTAGCATACGAAGCGGGAAGAAATGGGCTACATTTTCTATTATAGAATATCACGGACATGCAACATGAAATAGTGCTTGAAGGAGGATTTAGTAGTAAGAAGGAAGCAGCGTGTCCTTCTGAACCCGGCTCTGAGGCGCGTACACACCGCCCGTCACTCTCCCCTGTCAAAATGCAATAAGATTACCTAATGACAAAGCGCCGACAAGGGGAGGCAAGTCGTAACATGGTAAGTGTACCGGAAGGTGCACTTGGCTTAAATTCAGGGCGTGGCTGAGTTAGCCAAGCATCTCACTTACACCGAGAAGACATCCATGCAAATTGGATCACCCTGAGCCAACCAGCTAGCTTAATTATTGATATAATTTAACAATATTCATAACAAAACAGTACTTAACCCCCCAAACTAAACCATTTTTTTACCTAAGTATGGGAGACAGAAAAGGTTCATCCAAAGCAATAGAGAAAGTACCGCAAGGGAACGCTGAAAGAGAAATGAAACAACCCATATAAGCCCTAAAAAACAAAGACTAAACCTTGTACCTTTTGCATCATGATTTAGCCAGCACCCTCGAGCAAAGAGACCTATAGTTTGATACCCCGAAACCAGGTGAGCTACCCCGAGACAGCCTATGTTAATCTAGGGCTAACCCGTCTCTGTGGCAAAAGAGTGGGAAGAGCTCCGGGTAGAAGTGACAGACCTACCGAACCTGGTGATAGCTGGTTGCCTGAGAAGTGGATAGAAGTTCAGCCTCATACACCCTAAATCAATAGATATATTATTAAGATACTAGAGGAAAAATATGAGAGTTAGTTAAAGGGGGTACAGCCCCTTAAACAAAGGATACAACCTTTAACAGGAGGATAAAGATCATAATATATAAAACATATTGTTCTAGTGGGCCTGAAAGCAGCCACCTAAATAGAAAGCGTTAAAGCTCAGACAGAAAGAAGTTTATTATATCGATAAAAAATCTTATTCCCCTAACTGTATCAGGCCCATCCATGCCCACATGGAAGAGATTATGCTAAAATGAGTAACAAGAAGACCCGCTCTTCTCCCACCACAAGTGTAAACCAGATCGGACTAACCACTGGAATTTAACGAGCCCAACCCAAGAGGGTAGTGTGAATAATAATAGACCTCAGGAAAAACTCACAACTAACTAATCGTTAACCCTACACTGGAGTGCTATTTTTAAGGGAAAGACTAAAAGAAGGGGAAGGAACTCGGCAAACACAAGCCTCGCCTGTTTACCAAAAACATCGCCTCCTGCAACAATCAAGTATAAGAGGTCCAGCCTGCCCAGTGACTACGGGTTCAACGGCCGCGGTATTTTAACCGTGCAAAGGTAGCGCAATCACTTGTCTCTTAAATAGAGACCTGTATGAATGGCTAGACGAGGGCTTAACTGTCTCCCCCCTCCAGTCAGTGAAATTGATCTATCCGTGCAGAAGCGGGTATAATAATACAAGACGAGAAGACCCTTTGGAGCTTAAGGTACAAGATTCAGCCACGTTAAACAACTCCATGAAAAGCAAGAACTTACTGGCCATGAAATTTTACCTTCGGTTGGGGCGACCACGGAGGAGAAACAAGCCTCCGAGTGGACTGGGCTGAACCCCTAGAACCAAAAGAAACATCTTTAAGCCACAGAACATCTGACCAATAATGATCCGACTAAATAGCCGATCAACGAACCAAGTTACCCTAGGGATAACAGCGCAATCCTCTCCCAGAGCCCATATCGACGAGAGGGTTTACGACCTCGATGTTGGATCAGGACATCCTAATGGTGCAGCCGCTATTAAGGGTTCGTTTGTTCAACGATTAAAGTCCTACGTGATCTGAGTTCAGACCGGAGTAATCCAGGTCAGTTTCTATCTGTAACGCTACTTTTCCTAGTACGAAAGGATCGGAAAAGGGGGGCCTATACTGAACGCATGCCTCCCCCCTAATTGATGAAAACAAATAAATTAAATAAAGGGAGGGCCAAAACCCCTGCCGCCCAAGATAAGGGCATACTGGGGTGGCAGAGCATGGTAAATTGCGAAAGGCCTAAGCCCTTTAAATCAGAGGTTCAAGTCCTCTTCCCAGTTCATGCTGAACACTCTAATAACCCACGTGATTAATCCCCTTACCTACATCGTCCCTATTCTTCTGGCAGTGGCCTTCTTGACCTTAGTTGAACGAAAAGTATTGGGCTACATGCAATTACGAAAAGGGCCTAATGTAGTTGGACCTTACGGACTAATACAACCTATCGCCGACGGAGTAAAACTTTTTATTAAAGAACCCCTTCGTCCCTCCACCTCCTCCCCCTTCCTATTTCTGGCAACCCCAATCCTTGCACTAACTCTTGCCCTAACCCTGTGAGCACCTATACCCTTACCTCACCCAGTGATTGACCTCAACCTAGGCGTTCTGTTTATCTTAGCACTATCTAGCCTCGCAGTGTATTCTATTCTTGGGTCAGGATGAGCATCAAATTCAAAATATGCCCTTATTGGGGCCCTTCGAGCGGTCGCCCAGACAATCTCCTATGAGGTAAGCCTTGGACTTATTTTACTTTCAGTAATTATCTTCTCTGGAGGCTATACTCTCCGGACATTTAGTACAACCCAGGAAAGCATCTGATTACTAGTTCCAGCATGACCCTTAGCCGCAATATGATATATTTCAACCCTTGCAGAGACTAACCGCGCACCCTTTGACCTAACAGAAGGTGAATCCGAACTTGTTTCAGGCTTTAACGTAGAATATGCAGGAGGACCCTTTGCCCTGTTTTTCCTCGCCGAATATGCTAATATTTTATTAATAAATACCCTCTCTGCTGTCCTGTTTTTAGGAGCATTGCATTTACCAGGCATACCAGAACTAGCAACAGTTAGTCTTATGATTAAAGCCGCATTTTTATCCGTCATATTCTTGTGGGTCCGAGCCTCCTACCCCCGCTTTCGCTATGATCAACTCATACACCTGGTGTGAAAGAATTTTCTTCCCTTAACACTAGCCCTTGTCCTTTGACATATTTCTCTCCCTGTTGCACTGGCGGGCCTCCCCCCCCAGCTGTAGCTTAGGAACTGTGCCCGAGTGCCTAGGGACCACTTTGATAGAGTGGCTCACAGGGGTTAAAATCCCCTCAGTTCTTAGAGAGAAGGGGATCGAACCCATGCCCAAGAGATCAAAACTCTTAGTGCTTCCTCTACACCACTCTCTAAGATGAAGTCAGCTAAATAAGCTTTCGGGCCCATACCCCGAACATGACGGTTAAACCCCTTCCTCCATCAATGACCCCTTATGTATTAATAGTTCTCTTGTCCAGCCTTGGTTTAGGAACTGCCCTCACCTTTGCCAGTTCCCACTGACTCCTAGCCTGAATAGGGCTAGAAATCAATACCCTAGCGATTATTCCCTTAATAGCACAACATCACCACCCCCGCGCAGTAGAAGCAAGCACAAAATATTTTCTTATTCAAGCCACTGCAGCAGCCGTGATCCTATTTGCCAGCACAACAAATGCATGAATTACAGGCGTATGGGATATGAATGACATTTCGAACCCCTTTGCTAGTACAATAATCATCGCCGCCCTGGCCCTTAAAATTGGTTTAGCCCCTATACACTTCTGAATACCTGAAGTGCTACAGGGGCTAGACCTCTTCACGGGCTTAATTTTGGCTACCTGACAAAAGCTTGCCCCCCTCGCCCTCATTATTGTAGTCGCACAAACTATTGACCCCTTACTACTAACAGCTTTGGGACTTGTGTCTACCTTGGTTGGAGGCTGAGGGGGCTTAAACCAAACCCAGCTACGCAAAGTCTTAGCCTATTCCTCAATTGCACATATAGGCTGAATAATTATTGTCCTTCAATATGCCCCCCATCTTACCCTTCTTGCACTACTCGTATACATTTTTATAACATCTGCAGCCTTCCTTACCCTGAAAGTCTCATCCGCTACAAAAATTAATACCCTCACAACAATCTGATCAAAAAGCCCTATCCTAACAGCCACTACTGCCCTGGTCTTATTATCCCTTGGCGGTCTTCCTCCCCTCACTGGCTTCATATCAAAATGGTTAATTCTACAAGAACTAACCAAGCAAGACCTTCCCCTTATTGCTACAGTAATAGCCATTGCTGCCCTTATTAGTCTTTACTTTTATTTACGCCTTTGCTACGCCATAACCCTAACCATCTCCCCTAATACTCCTGCCTCAACTAGCCCCTGGCGACTACAAACCACTCAGACCTCTTTTCCCCTAGCTCTATTTACCGTTATAGCATTAGGCCTTTTGCCTGTAACCCCAACCATTGTAACTCTAGTTACCTAGGGACTTAGGATAACCTTAGACCAAGGGCCTTCAAAGCCCTAAGCAGGAGTTGAAATCTCCTAGTCCCTGATAAGACCTACAAGACTCTATCTTGCATTTTCTAATTGCAAATCAGATGTTTTTATTAAACTAAGGCCTTTCTAGATGGGAAGGCCTCGATCCTACAAACTCTTAGTTAACAGCTAAACGCTCAAGCCAGCGAGCATCCATCTACTTTTCCCGCCGTAGCCTAGTAAGGCGGGAAAAGCCCCGGCAGGGTATTATTCTGCGTCTCTGGATTTGCAATCCAACGTGCTTCTCCACCACGGGGCTCTGATAGGGAGAGGACTCAAACCTCTGTCTTCGGGGCTACAACCCACCGCCTAAACACTCGGCTACCCTACCTGTGGCAATTACACGCTGATTCTTTTCTACAAACCACAAAGACATTGGTACCCTTTATCTTGTATTTGGTGCCTGAGCTGGAATAGTGGGAACTGCTTTAAGCCTCCTCATTCGAGCCGAACTAAGCCAACCCGGATCACTCCTAGGTGATGATCAGATTTATAATGTAATCGTTACTGCCCACGCCTTCGTAATAATTTTCTTTATAGTAATACCAATTCTGATTGGCGGGTTTGGGAACTGGCTTGTACCTCTAATAATTGGTGCACCAGACATGGCATTCCCACGAATAAATAATATAAGCTTCTGACTCCTGCCCCCATCATTCCTACTGCTATTAGCCTCTTCTGGTGTTGAGGCCGGGGCTGGGACAGGTTGAACCGTATATCCCCCTCTCGCAGGTAACCTTGCCCACGCAGGAGCATCAGTAGATCTTACAATCTTCTCTCTTCATTTAGCAGGCGTATCATCAATTTTAGGAGCAGTTAACTTTATTACTACAATTATTAACATGAAGCCCCCAGCCATTTCCCAGTATCAAACACCCCTCTTTGTATGAGCCGTACTTGTAACCGCTGTTCTTCTACTTCTATCGCTACCTGTCCTGGCTGCTGGTATTACAATACTTCTCACCGATCGTAACCTAAACACCACATTCTTCGACCCCGCAGGGGGAGGAGACCCAATCCTGTATCAACACTTATTCTGATTCTTTGGTCACCCAGAGGTCTACATTCTTATTTTACCAGGCTTTGGCATTATCTCACACATTGTCGCTTATTATGCAGGTAAAAAAGAACCATTCGGCTATATGGGTATAGTTTGAGCAATAATAGCCATCGGTCTCCTCGGGTTCATCGTTTGAGCCCATCATATGTTCACCGTCGGGATAGATGTCGACACCCGTGCCTATTTTACATCTGCAACAATAATTATTGCTATCCCGACCGGTGTAAAAGTATTTAGCTGACTTGCTACACTCCACGGGGGCTCAATTAAATGAGAAACTCCTATACTCTGAGCCTTAGGGTTTATTTTCCTTTTCACGGTAGGAGGATTAACAGGTATTGTTCTGGCTAACTCATCTCTTGACATTGTGCTTCATGACACATATTATGTAGTTGCCCACTTCCACTATGTACTGTCGATAGGGGCTGTATTTGCCATTATAGCAGCCTTTGTCCACTGGTTCCCATTATTTTCAGGCTATACCTTAAATGATACTTGGACAAAAATCCACTTTGCTGTAATATTTATTGGTGTCAACCTTACATTCTTCCCTCAACACTTTCTTGGCCTGGCAGGAATACCACGACGATACTCTGACTACCCAGACGCCTACGCCCTCTGAAATACAGTATCATCCATTGGCTCACTCGTCTCATTAGTAGCAGTAATTATGTTCCTATTTATTCTTTGAGAAGCCTTTGCCGCCAAACGAGAAGTATCCTCAGTTGAACTTACTATGACAAATGTGGAATGGCTCCACGGCTGCCCTCCTCCCTACCACACCTTTGAAGAACCAGCATTTGTACAAGTCCAATCAAATTAACGAGAAAGGGAGGAATTGAACCCCCATATACTGGTTTCAAGCCAGTCACATAACCACTCTGTCACTTTCTTCCGGAGACATTAGTAAAATATGCAATTACATCACCTTGTCGAGGTGAAATCATGGGTTAAACCCCTGTATGTCTTGCCTAAAATTTAATGGCACATCCCACACAGCTAGGATTCCAAGACGCAGCATCACCTGTAATAGAGGAACTTCTTCACTTCCACGATCACGCCCTAATAATTGTATTTTTAATTAGCACAATAGTACTCTACATCATTATTGCAATGGTCTCAACTAAACTCACAAACAAATATATTCTAGACTCCCAAGAGATCGAGATTGTATGGACAGTGTTACCAGCAGTAATTCTAGTCTTAATTGCCCTTCCCTCTCTTCGAATCCTATACCTAATAGATGAAATTAATGATCCCCACCTGACAATTAAAGCCATAGGACACCAATGGTATTGAAGCTACGAATATACTGACTACGAAGACCTAGGATTTGACTCATATATGATTCCGACTCAAGACCTCTCACCTGGCCAGTTTCGACTACTAGAGACAGACCACCGAATAGTAGTCCCAATAGAATCACCAATTCGTATTTTAGTCTCTGCCGAAGATGTATTACATTCTTGGGCCGTTCCATCTCTTGGTATTAAAATAGATGCAGTCCCTGGACGTTTAAACCAAACTGCCTTTATTGCCTCACGCCCAGGTGTGTTCTATGGACAATGCTCTGAAATCTGTGGGGCCAATCATAGCTTTATGCCTATTGTAGTTGAAGCCGTCCCACTAGAACATTTCGAAAGCTGATCCTCATTAATACTAGAAGACGCCTCACTAGAAAGCTAATTATTGGACAAAGCGTTGGCCTTTTAAGCCAAAGTTTGGTGACTACCGACCACCTCTAGTGATATGCCCCAACTCGAGCCCGGCCCCTGATTTAAATATCTAGTATTTGCATGACTTATCTTCCTCCATTTCATGCCAGACAAACTCTTGAAGTATGTAGACCCAAATCAACGACCTATCAAAAATGAAAAACCCCATAAACTTAGCCGCAGCTACGGAAACTGACCATGATAGCAAACTTCTTTAGTCAGTTTGAAAGTCCATATTTTCTAGGTATTCCACTTATTGCTATCGCAATTGCACTACCCCCCATACTACTTCCAACCCCCTCGCCTCACTGAATAAATAATCGACTTATTACTGCCCAAACATGATTTGTTAATCAATTTACTAAGCAATTAATAATGCCCTTAAATATAGGAGGACATAAATGAGCATTACTATTGACCTCTTTAATAATGTTTCTTATTACTATCAATGTATTAGGCCTCCTCCCATATACCTTCACACCCACAACACAACTATCCTTAAATATAGGATTTGCTGTACCACTGTGACTCGCCACAGTTATTATCGGAATGCGAAATCAACCAACAATTGCTCTCGGACATCTTCTGCCAGAAGGAACCCCTATTCCTCTGATCCCCGTACTAATTATTATTGAAACAATTAGCCTCCTTATCCGTCCACTAGCCTTGGGGGTACGACTTACAGCCAACCTAACTGCAGGTCACCTACTTATTCAACTCATCGCCACAGCCGTATTTGTATTAATACCTATAATACCAACTGTAGCAATTCTAACAGCCGCTGTCCTCTTCCTTTTAACACTTTTAGAGGTTGCAGTAGCAATAATTCAAGCTTACGTATTCGTATTACTCCTAAGTCTTTATTTACAAGAAAACGTTTAATGGCCCACCAAGCACATGCATATCATATAGTTGACCCTAGCCCATGACCACTAACCGGAGCCGTCGGTGCCCTACTAATAACATCCGGCCTAGCAATCTGATTTCACTTCCACTCAGTAACACTAATAACCCTTGGATTAATTCTCCTACTTCTTACAATATTCCAATGATGACGTGATATTATTCGGGAAGGAACCTTTCAAGGCCACCACACACCACCAGTACAAAAAGGGTTGCGATACGGAATAATTTTATTTATTACTTCCGAGGTATTCTTTTTCTTAGGTTTCTTTTGAGCCTTTTATCACTCGAGTCTGGCCCCAACACCCGAGCTGGGCGGATGCTGACCACCTACAGGAGTTATTACACTAGATCCTTTCGAAGTGCCCCTCCTTAATACAGCCGTACTACTAGCATCCGGGGTAACAGTTACGTGAACCCATCACAGCATCATAGAGGGTGAGCGGAAACAAGCCATTCAGTCCCTTGCACTTACAATTCTACTAGGATTTTATTTTACTGCTCTTCAGGCCATAGAATATTACGAGGCACCTTTCACAATTGCAGACGGAGTATATGGCTCCACATTCTTTGTTGCTACAGGGTTCCACGGACTCCATGTCATTATTGGCTCAACCTTCTTAGCTGTTTGTCTTCTCCGCCAAATTCAGTATCACTTTACATCCGAACACCACTTCGGCTTTGAAGCCGCTGCTTGATATTGACACTTTGTCGATGTAGTATGACTATTCCTTTATGTATCAATCTACTGATGAGGCTCATATCTTTCTAGTATTAAAATTAGTACAGATGACTTCCAATCATTCAGTCTTGGTTAAACTCCAAGGAAAGATAATGAATTTAATTACAACCATTCTTATAATCACAGCAACCCTATCCTTAGTTCTGGCAATTGTATCTTTCTGGTTACCTCAAATAACCCCAGACGCAGAGAAGCTATCACCATATGAATGTGGATTTGATCCACTCGGATCTGCCCGACTACCCTTTTCCTTGCGATTTTTCTTAGTGGCCATTCTATTCCTTTTATTTGACCTAGAAATTGCCCTTCTCCTCCCTTTACCATGAGGTGATCAACTCCACAACCCAACCGGAACATTCTTTTGAGCCACTGCAGTCCTAGTACTATTAACCCTCGGGTTGGCCTATGAATGGGCCCAAGGGGGCCTGGAGTGGGCAGAATGGTGGGCTAGTCCAAAGAAGACCTCTGATTTCGGCTCAGAAAATCGTGGTTTAATTCCACGGCCCCCCTATGACACCAGCACACTTTAGCTTTAGCTCAGCCTTTATTTTAGGGCTTATAGGACTAGCATTCCACCGCACACATTTACTCTCCGCGCTACTATGCTTAGAAGGAATAATATTATCCCTATTTATTGCATTAGCTTTATGAACACTACAATTTGAATCCACAAGCTTCTCCACAGCCCCAATACTATTACTTGCCTTCTCCGCCTGCGAGGCCAGCACGGGCCTTGCACTCTTGGTAGCCACAGCCCGAACTCATGGCAGTGACCAATTACAAAACCTTAATCTCCTACAATGTTAAAAGTGTTAATTCCCACAATCATAATATTTCCAACAATCTGAATGACCTCTCCCAAGTGATTATGGACAACCACAACTACCCACGGCCTCTTAATTGCCCTTGTTAGCCTCACATGACTTAAATTAACATCAGAGACCGGATGAGCCACATCCAACTTATATTTAGCCACGGACCCCCTATCTACACCTCTTCTAGTCTTAACATGCTGACTCCTGCCCTTAATAATTCTAGCTAGCCAAAACCACATTAACCCAGAACCACTTAACCGACAGCGTCTCTATATTACACTTCTAGTTTCATTGCAAGCATTCCTAATTATGGCCTTCAGCGCCACAGAAATCATCATATTTTATGTCATGTTTGAAGCCACACTCGTCCCCACCCTTATTATTATTACCCGGTGGGGGAACCAGGCCGAACGCCTAAACGCCGGTACCTACTTTTTATTTTATACTCTAGCTGGCTCCCTCCCACTCTTAGTAGCCCTACTTCTGCTACAGCAGTCCACAGGAACTCTATCTATGTTAATTATCCAATATACCCAACCGCTACTACTAAATTCCTGGGGCCATAAAATCTGATGAGCCAGTTGCTTAATCGCCTTTTTGGTGAAGTTACCCCTATACGGAGTACACCTGTGATTACCAAAAGCGCACGTAGAAGCCCCCGTTGCAGGGTCCATAGTACTAGCAGCCATTCTACTAAAACTAGGAGGGTACGGCATGATACGAATAATAGTTGTGCTGGGCCCCCTCTCCAAAGAGCTAATTTATCCATTTATAATTTTAGCATTATGAGGCATTATTATGGCAGGCTCTATGTGCCTACGGCAAACTGACCTTAAGTCATTAATCGCTTATTCTTCCGTTAGCCACATAGGACTTGTTGCAGGAGGTGTTCTAATTCAAACCCCCTGGGGATTTTCAGGAGCAATTATTTTAATAATTGCCCACGGGTTAGCATCCTCTATGTTATTCTGCTTAGCTAATACAGCTTATGAACGAACCCATAGCCGGACCATAGTTCTTGCTCGAGGATTACAAGTATTATTTCCCTTAACGACAGTATGGTGATTTACTGCTAATCTAGCCAACCTAGCGCTGCCCCCACTCCCCAACCTGATAGGCGAACTTATAATTATTACAACCCTATTTAACTGGTCTCCCTGAACCATTGCCCTCACCGGATTAGGGACACTAATTACCGCCAGTTATTCTCTCTACATGTTCTTAATATCTCAACGTGGCCCAACACCAAACCATATCACAAAACTTCCACCATTTCATACCCGAGAACATCTACTAATAGTCCTCCACCTTATCCCGGTATTACTCCTTGTAATAAAACCAGAACTTATTTGAGGCTGATGTTACTAGTAAGTATAGTTTAATCAAGATATCAGATTGTGATTCTGAAGACAGGGGCTAAAGACCCCTTACTCACCGAGGAAGGACAGAGATCAGTAAGTACTGCTAATACTTATACCGAGGCTAAAATCCTCGGCTTCTTTATGCTTCTGAAGGATAACAGCTCATCCATTGGTCTTAGGAACCAAAAACTCTTGGTGCAAATCCAAGTGGAAGCTATGACCCCAACGGTATTGACCATATCAGCCTCATTTATTTTGATTTTCACAGTCCTCATTATCCCCCTACTCACAACACTAAGTCCAAACCCCCGGAAACCAGAATGGGCAGCCACACATGTTAAAACTGCCGTCAGCGCTGCATTCTTTATTAGCCTCCTACCACTTATATTATTTCTAGACCAAGGGGTGGAAGGCGTTACCATAAACTGACAATGAATAAACACACAAGTATTCGACGTAAACATTGGCTTTAAATTTGACCATTACTCCCTTATTTTTACCCCAATTGCCCTTTTTGTAACATGATCAATTTTACAATTTGCACTATGATATATACACTCCGACCCCTACATTAACCGATTCTTCAAGTATTTACTCTTATTCCTGGTAGCCATAATTATTCTTGTTACAGCTAACAACATATTCCAACTATTTATTGGCTGAGAAGGGGTTGGCATTATATCCTTCTTACTTATTGGCTGATGATACGGACGAGCGGACGCCAACACCGCAAGCCTCCAAGCAGTTATTTATAACCGTGTTGGGGATATCGGACTAATCTTCGCTATAGCATGATTCGCAATAAATATAAATTCTTGAGAAATTCAACAAATTTTCTCTTTATCAAAGAACTTTGATATAACAATACCCCTTATAGGACTAGTCCTTGCAGCAACGGGAAAGTCGGCCCAGTTCGGCCTACACCCGTGGCTTCCGTCGGCCATAGAGGGCCCCACACCAGTATCAGCCCTACTTCACTCCAGCACCATGGTGGTTGCAGGCATCTTCTTATTAATTCGTCTTCACCCACTTATCGAAAATAATAAATTAGTATTAACCCTTTGTATGTGCCTAGGAGCACTAACTACTTTGTACACAGCCACCTGTGCCCTAACCCAAAATGACATCAAGAAAATTGTTGCCTTCTCAACATCTAGTCAACTCGGACTAATGATAGTCACAATCGGATTAAATCAGCCACAACTAGCATTTCTTCACATCTGCACACACGCCTTCTTCAAGGCCATACTGTTCCTCTGCTCTGGGTCTATTATCCACAGCCTTAATGATGAACAGGATATTCGGAAAATGGGAGGCCTCCATAAGCTTATGCCCACCACCTCAACCTGCCTTACCGTTGGAAGCCTAGCACTGACAGGTACCCCATTCCTTGCCGGCTTCTTCTCAAAAGATGCCATTATTGAAGCACTAAACACCTCCTACCTCAACGCCTGTGCCCTAACTCTAACACTAGTTGCCACCTCCTTTACTGCAGTTTACAGCTTCCGGGTTGTATATTTTGTAACTATAGGATCTCCACGGTTCCTTCCACTCTCCCCCATTAACGAAGACAATCCCTTGGCTATTAACCCCATTAAACGACTTGCTTGAGGAAGTATTATTGCAGGCCTCATTATTACATACAACTTCCTGCCCCTAAAAACACCCGTAATGACAATACACTCTACCCTTAAAATAGCAGCTCTTATTGTATCTCTCATTGGGCTTTTAATAGCTATAGAACTTGCAGCTAAAGCCAATAACCCAATTAAAACTTCTTATAAAGCCTCTGCTCACCACTTCTCAAATATACTCGGGTATTTCCCTGCACTAGTACACCGACTTACGCCAAAAGCCAGCCTAGTTATTGGACGTTCAACTACTAATGAACTTGACCAAATATGACTTCAAACTGCGGGCCCAAAGGGAGTAGCGCTCACCCAATTGATTTTGGCAAAGATAATAAATGATATTTCACGAGGAATAATTAAGAAATATCTAACCATCTTCCTTTTAACCATAACCCTGGCGATTATCCTAATTTTAATCTAAACCATCCGAAGTGTTCCCCGACTTAACCCCCGCGTTAACTCCAATACTACTAATAGAGTTAACAGCAATACCCAAGCGCAGATAACTAGTATACCTCCTCCAAAAGAGTATATTATAGCCACACCCCCAACGTCCCCTCGCAACATAGACAACTCTTTTAATATATCAATGATAACCCAAGAACCCTCGTGCCACTCCCCTCAAAATAATCCACCCATCAGCACAACACTCACCAAATAAAGCAAAACATACCCAATTACTGAACGACTCCCTCAAGCCTCCGGGAAGGGCTCAGCAGCCAACGCTGCCGAATAAGCAAATACTACGAGCATTCCCCCCAAGTAAATTAAGAAAAGAACTAAGGATAGAAACGACCCCCCACAACCAGCCAACACCCCGCACCCAACCCCCGCTGCCACTACTAACCCTAGAGCAGCAAAATAAGGTGTAGGATTAGACGCAACAGCGATTAATCCCACAACCAAGGCTGTTAATAACAAAAACAGGAAATAAGTCATAATTCCTACTCAGACTTTAACCGAGACTAGTGACTTGAAGAAACACCGTTGTAATTCAACTACAGGAACTAATAATGGCAAGCCTACGAAAAACCCACCCGCTAATAAAAATTGCTAACCATGCACTAGTTGACCTTCCAACACCATCTAATATCTCAGCACTCTGAAACTTCGGATCCCTCCTAGGCCTGTGCTTAATTACTCAAATCCTAACTGGATTATTCCTGGCCATACACTATACCTCTGATATCTCAACTGCATTTTCATCCGTAGCACATATCTGTCGGGATGTTAATTATGGTTGACTTATTCGAAACATACATGCCAACGGCGCATCGTTCTTCTTCATCTGCATTTACATACACATTGCCCGCGGCCTATACTACGGCTCCTACCTTTATAAGGAAACCTGAAACATTGGCGTGGTCCTCCTCCTGCTAGTTATAATGACAGCCTTTGTCGGCTACGTACTCCCATGAGGACAAATATCCTTTTGAGGGGCTACCGTAATTACAAATTTATTATCAGCAGTTCCCTACATAGGAGATGCCCTTGTCCAGTGGATTTGAGGTGGTTTTTCAGTAGATAACGCAACGCTAACACGATTCTTCGCATTTCACTTTCTGTTTCCATTCGTGATCGCCGGGGCCACAATTCTTCACCTCCTATTCTTACACGAGACAGGCTCAAACAACCCTGCCGGGCTAAACTCCGACGCAGATAAAATCTCTTTTCACCCATACTTCTCCTACAAAGATCTCCTCGGCTTCGTATTAATATTATTAGCTCTTGCATCCCTGACTTTATTCTCCCCCACCTTACTCGGCGACCCAGAAAACTTCACCCCAGCAAACCCCTTAGTTACCCCACCCCACATCCAACCGGAATGGTACTTCTTATTCGCCTATGCTATTCTGCGGTCCATCCCAAATAAGCTAGGAGGGGTACTAGCGTTGTTATTCAGCATTTTAGTATTATTAGTTGTACCTATTTTACACACCTCAAAGCAGCGGGGACTAACCTTCCGCCCAATTACCCAGTTTTTATTCTGAACCCTAGTAGCAGATATACTTATCTTAACGTGAATTGGAGGCATACCCGTAGAACATCCATATATTATTATCGGCCAAATCGCATCAGTTCTATACTTTGCACTGTTCCTTGTTCTCGCCCCACTCGCAGGCTGAGCCGAAAATAAAGCACTGAAGTGAGCTTGCCCTGGTAGCTTAACTTAAAGCATCGGTTTTGTAATCCGAAGATCGAGGGTTAAACCCCCTCCCAGCGCCCAGAAAAGGGAGATTTTAACTCCCACCCCTGGCTCCCAAAGCCAGAATTCTAAGTTAAACTATCTTCTGATGTAACCTATAAATCCTCACATGTGTACATACACATGTATAGTACAGATATATGGTCTATATGACACATAATATATGCATATTTTTATGCATATATTGTGTGTGTTGTGTTAGGACATATATATGTATTATCACCATTCATTTATCTTAACCTAAAAGCAAGTACTAACATCTATGACGTGCATAGACCAAATCATTAAAACGCAGAAATAATTTATTTTAACCCGGGAAATAGGTTAATCCTCTAGATATGGCACTCACAACTTTCCTTGAAATAAACAACTACGGTTTAACGTGACCATATTAATGTAGTAAGAGACCACCAACCGGTTCATATAAGGCATATCATGCATGATAGAATCAGGGACACAACATGTGGGGGTCGCACAAGTGAACTATTCCTGGTATCTGGTTCCTATTTCAGGTACATTACTGTAGAACTCCACCCTCGGATAATTATACTGGCATCTGATTAATGGTGTAATTGCATACTCCTCGTTACCCAACATGCCGGGCGTTCTTATAAATGCATAGGGGTTCTCTTTTTTGGTAGCCTTTCACTTACATTTCAGAGTGCAGGCGCAAGTAACATCTCAAGGTGGTACATTTCCTTGATATAAGTTGAATTAGGTTCATCATTAAATGACATAACTTAAGAGTTACATTATACTCAATCAAGTGCATAACATACTCATCTTTTCTTCAACTTACCCTGACATATACGCCCCCTCTTGGTTTTCACGCGACAAACCCCCTTACCCCCTACGCTCAGCAAATCCTGTTATCCTTGTCAAACCCCAAAAGCAAGGAAGGCTCGAGAACGTATAGGCTAATTGAGCTGTGATATAATTAGCCATCCGCGGTGTATATATACGTACACATACCCCACCTGTCCTCTGAAAAATTTCCCAAATTTGAACTGAAAAATTCTACTATGTTTATTATCGGGTTTTTGATGCTAAAAAGTGCAATATTTAGCC